CTATAAATATTTATTATAATATTTATAGCAACAGGGCAACAATTTTTTAAAAAAGTTAATTTAATTTAAATAATAAATATTAATTACTATTTTTTAGAAAAATTTAATTATTAAGTTTATTTATTATTGAGACAGTAAATTATAATTAATAATTCATTATCTAAGTTAGTAAAATAATTTATTTATTTAAATTTATTTATGTTAAATTTTATTTATAAGTATATAAATTTTTATATTTATTATATATTGATTATATAAATATTAAAATAATATTTAAATTTAAAAAATTATATAATTATTTTATTAATCTTGTAAATAATATAAATGTTAATATTATATTAATTATTAATATTTTATTAATTAAATTTAAATTATATATCATACATAATTAACAGATTTTTATTATTACAATTAAGAATTAAATAGAGTAGAGATTTTTAAATTAGATATATAATAATTTAAAAGGGTATAGTACTATTTATTAAATATATTATATATTTTTTATTATTTTAATTAATTATTATATTATATATAAAAATATTATTATTAAAAATTTATATTAATTATTAAATTTTTATATAATTTTAATTATTATATATATATATAAATACTGGTAAAATAATCTTTAAATAATATTTTTTAGTTTAATTAATATTTAAAATTAAAAAAATAGTTGTACCGTTAATATAAATATATATTTTTTTATCAATAATTTATTATTTAATAATAAAATAAAAGATATTAAAATTAATATAATTTTTTTTAAAATTTATATCAAAAAAAAAAAAAATTAAGGGGTTTTTTTTTATTATTTCTGTTTTATTAAAATTATAAAAATTTTTTTAAAAAATTTATAAATTTTAATATTTTTGTTGGAGGTAATTTTTTAAATTTTATTATCTATAAATTATTATCTAACTGATAATTTAAAATATTTAAAAATAAATTATTTATTTTTATTAAACAAAACAATTATTTTATAATAGTAAATTAATTTGTTAAAATATTTATTTACATGTATATAGAAATTTTCTTTATTTAAATAATAAATTAAATTATTTAAATTCACAGTAATTAATATTAAAAATTTATAAAATATATGAATTTAGAAATTGTTTTTAGTATTGATAAAATTTGTGCCAGCAATCGCGGTTATACAAATAATACAAATAAATTTTATTGGTTTTAGTAAAATAAATATTAAAAATTAAAATAGTATTTTATAGGTGAAATTTTATTATATTAATTTATTTTTTTAAAAATTTATTTAAAACTAAAAAATTTTAAATTTAAACTAGGATTAGATACCCTATTATTTAAAAAATAAAATGTAGTAACTAAAGTAGTAAAAGATATAGTCTTAAAACTTAAATAATTTGGCGGTATTTTAGTCTATTTAGAGGAACTTGTTTAATAAATGATAATCCACAATATACCTTACTTAATTTTATTAAATTTGTATATCGTCGTCATAAGAATATTTTATTAGAATAATAATTTTCAAAATTTTTTATTAAATTAAATGTCAGATCAAGGTGCAGTTTATAATTAAGAATAATATGAGTTACAATAAAATTTAATTATATGGATAATTTATTAAAATATAGATTTGAAATAGGATTTAATAGTAAATAAATTTAATAAAAATTTATTGATTTTAGCTCTAAAATATGCACACATCGCCCGTCGCTCTCATTATGTATTTAAAATTTAAATATTAAATGAGATAAGTCGTAACATAGTAGGTATACTGGAAAGTATCTCTAGAATTACAATTTAAAGCTTAAATAGTAAAGCATTTCGTTTACATTGAAAAGAAATATGTGCAATTCATTTTAAATTGATTTTATAATTTATTTATTTAAATAATTTATCGTTTATAATTTTTTTTAATAAAAATAATTTTAATATTATTATTTTTAGTAATTTATAATGAATAAATAATTTTAATTATAGAATATTTGTATTGTAAAATAATATTGAAATAAATTGAAAAATTTTTATTAAAATAGAAAAATTTATTTTTTGTGCCTTGTGTGTCAGGATTAATTAATTAAATAATTATTATTAATTATTCTCGATTTAAAAAGATTTAATAATTTAATTTATTTATTGTAAAATAAATATTAATTTATAAATTATTAGAAATGAAATGTTATTCGTTTTTTAATGTATCTAGTTTTTTAAGATATAAATTTAATTTATAAATTTTCAATTATTTAATTAAATTAATTAATTAAATAAATTGTTAATTTAAATATTTAAAGGGATGAGCTTTTAAATAATTTTTTATAATTTAAATAAATAACTAATAAAAAATAAGCTTAAAAATAGCTATTTTTAAAAATTATTTTATAATTTATTTTTTGTAAATATTATTTAGTTTAAATTTAAAATTTTTATTAAAAAATTTATTTTAATTTTATAAATAAATATATAATGATTAAATTAGTAAAATTATATTTGTAGACAAAATTTATTATTTAAATTTAAAGGATTTAATAATTAATTCGACAAATTTTTATATTCATCTGTTTATCAAAAACATTTCTTTTTGTTTCTATAAAAAGTATAACCTGCCCACTGAATTATTTTAAAGGGCCGCGGTATTTTGACCGTGCAAAGGTAGCATAATCATTAGTTTTTTAATTGAGGACTTGTATGAATGGTTGGATGAGATATATGTTGTATCTTAAAATTTATATTTTAATTTTATATTTTAGTTAAAAAGCTAAAATAGTTTTTAAAGACGAGAAGACCCTATAAATCTTTATAATATTATAATTTTATTTCATAAGGAATATTTTAATTTAATTTTATTCTATTATTTTATTGGGGTGATATTAAAATTTAATTAACTTTTAATTATCTATTCATAAATCTATGTTTAAAAATGATCCAATATTTTTGATTAAAAGTTTAAGTTACTTTAGGGATAACAGCGTAATTTTTTTGGAGAGTTCAAATCGATAAAAAAGATTGCGACCTCGATGTTGGACTAAGAATTAATTTAGGTGTAGAAGTTTAAATTTAGAGTCTGTTCGACTTTTGTTTCTTACGTGATCTGAGTTCAAACCGGCGTAAGCCAGGTTGGTTTCTATCTTAAAATAATTATTATATTTTAGTACGAAAGGACCAAATATAAAATTTTTAAATTTTTTTTAATGAATTAAATTAAATATATTTAAAATTATAATAATAAAAATAAAATCAAATTAACTATTTTGGCAGAAAAATGCAATAAATTTAGAATTTATTAATATAATTATAAAAATTATAAATAGTATTGTTTTTAATAATAATTGATTTATTTATACCTTTTTTAAGAAGTTTATTGTTAGTTATTTGTGTTATAATTGGAGTAGCTTTTTTAACTTTATTGGAGCGTAAAGTTTTAGGTTATATCCAAATTCGTAAAGGTCCTAATAAAGTAGGATTTTTAGGAATTCCTCAGCCTTTTAGTGATGCAATTAAATTATTTACAAAAGAACAAACCTATCCTTTTATGTCTAATTATTTAATTTATTATTTATCCCCAGTCTTTTCTTTATTTTTATCTTTATTGGGTTGAATATGTATTCCTTATTTTATTAAATTGTTTAGTTTTAATTTGGGTATCTTATTTTTCTTATGTTGTTTAAGAATAGGGGTTTATACTGTTATAATTGCTGGTTGATCTTCTAATTCAAATTATGCTTTATTAGGAGGTTTACGAGCCGTAGCTCAAACTATTTCTTATGAAGTTAGATTAGCTTTAATTTTATTATCTTTAATTTTTTTAGTTGGAGGTTATAATTTTTTTTACTTTTTTTATTTTCAATTAAATATTTGATTTATAATTATATGTTTTCCTTTAGGTTTAGTATGATTTTGTACTTCTTTAGCTGAAACTAACCGAACCCCTTTTGATTTTGCTGAAGGTGAATCTGAATTAGTTTCTGGATTTAACGTAGAGTATAGAAGAGGAGGTTTTGCATTAATTTTTCTTGCTGAGTATTCTAGAATTTTATTTATGAGTATACTATTTTGTATATTTTTCTTAGGGGGAGATATTTTTTCTTTTTTCTTTTATTTAAAATTATCTTTAATTTCTTTTTTATTTATTTGAGTACGGGGAACATTACCTCGTTTTCGGTATGATAAATTAATATATTTATCGTGAAAGAGTTTTTTACCTTTTTCTTTGAATTTTTTAGTCATCGTAATTGGAATAAAAATTTTTCTTCTATAGATTAATTTTTAAATAATAAATTTTAGTAAATTTATATTAATTATTTAGTTAATAATTCTATTATTTTAATAAAATTATATATTTAAAATATTATAAATTTTTCTATTAACTTTTAAAATTATTAAATAATTATTTTAAAATTAATAAAAATTTTAATTTTTATCTTATGCTTTCAAAACATACGCTTATTCAAGCTCATTAATTAGTTTTAATATGTATTTTAATAAAATTTATAAACAATTTATATTTATATGAAATAATTTATATATAGTATAAGTTTATTTAATATATATATATATAGACATATTGTTTAATCTAATAAATTATCTCATCATTTTGTAATTAGTGGATTAATAATAAAATATGAAAAATATAATACAGTAAGAATTTGTCCTGTTAAAATGTAAGGGTCTTCTACAGGTCGAGCTCCAATTCAAGTTAATAAAATTACAATTATTACTATTGATCAGAATATTATTTGATTAATCAAGTAATATTGAATTCCTCGAAACTTTCTAATATTAGTAAAAGGTAAAATAAATAAAATAGCAATTGATAATACTAAAGCAATAACACCTCCTAATTTGTTAGGAATAGAACGAAGAATTGCATAAGCAAATAAAAAATATCATTCAGGTTGGATATGAGGAGGAGTAACTAAAGGGTTAGCAGGGATAAAATTATCAGGATCTCCTAATTTATATGGAGCAATAATAGTTAATAAAAATAAAAATATAATTATTAAAATAAATCCAAAAATATCCTTAAAAGAAAAATAAGGATGAAATGGGATTTTATCTCTATTTCTATTAATTCCTAAAGGGTTATTAGATCCTGTTTGATGAAGGAATAATAAATGAATTATAGTCGCTGCTATTACAATAAAAGGTAATAAAAAGTGAAAAGTAAAAAATCGGGTTAATGTAGCATTGTCTACAGCAAACCCTCCTCATAATCATTGTACAATATCAATTCCTAAATAAGGAATAGCTGAAACTAAATTAGTAATAACTGTAGCTCCTCAAAAAGATATTTGTCCTCATGGTAAGACATATCCTATAAAGGCTGTTCCTATTACTAAAAATAAAATAATTACACCTACTGATCAGGTATAAACATATAAATATGAACCGTAATAAATTCCACGACCAATATGTAAATAAATACAAATAAAAAAGAAAGAAGCTCCGTTTGCATGCAAGGTTCGTAATAATCAACCATAATTTACATCTCGACAAATATGGTTTACCGAATTAAATGCTGATTCAATATCAGCTGTATAATGTATAGCTAAAAATAATCCTGTTAATGTTTGGATAATTAAACATAATCCTAACAAAGAACCAAAGTTTCATCAAGCAGAAATATTTGAAGGCGCTGGTAAATCTACTAATGCATTGTTTATAATCTTAAAAAGAGGGTGATTTACTCGTATAGGTTTATTCATTAGTTAAAATTGGGGTCGTAAAGGCCCTTCAAATACATTTGTAATTTTTACTACTGCAATTAAAGTTAAAAATAAATATACTATTAATAAAATTGTTAATAAATTAATAGGAAAGTTATATAATTTATTTAATATTAGTGAATTTTCTATTAATATTGAATTTATATCATTAATTAATATATTTTCTATATTTATTATTGAACTAAGTATTAAATTTTTATCTAGCAAGAATATAATAAAATAAATAGATAAAAATGTTATTATACATATAATTAATAGTTTTATAGAGAAATTAAATATTTCATTTGACGCTAAGGATGTAACATAAATAAATAATACTAATATTCCCCCCAAAAAAATTAAAAATAAAACATAAGAGAATCAAAAAGTTTTTGTAATAAATCCAGAAATTAAACAAATTAAAAATGTTTGAATCAATAGTATTAATCCCATTGCTAAAGGGTGTTTTATGAATGTAAATATAGTTCTACAAATCATAGCTAATAAAGAAATAAATAAATTAAAAATATCAAAAACAAGAAATAGTTTATTTAAAATATTAATTTTGGAGATTAATGATAAAGAATTTCTTTTTTCTTGAAGTTTTAAAAGAAATAATTCTTATGTTCGATTTACAAGACCGATATTTTTATTAAATTATTAAAACTAATGTTAATATTTTTAAAATGATTTTTTGTAATATATTTATTTTTTATAGGAATTTTCGCTTTTGTTGCTAGTCGAAAACATTTACTTTCTACTTTATTAAGATTAGAATTTATTGTTTTATCTTTATTTTTTATATTATTTTTATTTTTAAATTTATTAAATTATGAATTATATTTTTCTATAATATTTTTGACTTTTAGTGTATGTGAAGGTGCTTTAGGTGTATCAATTCTTGTTTCTATAATTCGTACACATGGAAATGATTATTTTAATTCTTTCTCTTTATTACAATGTTAAAATTTGTTTTTATAATTTTATTTATAATTCCAATTTGTTTTATAAAAAAAATATTTTGAACGGTACAAAATTTTTTATTTTTATTAATATTTTTGTTTTTATTAACAATAAATTATCAAACTTTTTATTATAATATCTCTTATTTTTTAGGTATAGACTTAATTTCTTATGGTCTAATTTTATTAAGAATTTGAATTTGTTCTTTAATAATTATATCAAGAGAATTGGTCTTTAAATTTAATAATTATACAAATTATTTTTTATTCCTTATTTTATTTTTATTAATCGCTTTAGTTTTAACCTTTTCATCTATAAATTTATTTTTATTTTATGGTTTTTTTGAAAGTAGACTTATTCCTACATTATTTTTAATTTTAGGTTGAGGATACCAACCTGAACGTTTACAAGCTGGGATTTATTTATTATTTTATACTTTAATAGCATCTTTGCCTTTATTAATATCTATTTTTTTTATTTCAAATAATATCTTAAGATTAAATATATTTATATTAATAAATTATTCTTTTTATTATTATTACTTTTATTTTACTATAATTTTTGCTTTTTTAGTTAAGATACCTATATTTTTAGTTCATCTTTGACTACCAAAAGCTCATGTAGAAGCTCCTGTTTCAGGTTCCATGATTTTGGCGGGAGTTCTTTTAAAGTTAGGGGGTTACGGTTTAATTCGAGTTTTCCCTTTCATTTTATTAATAGGCTTAAAATTTAATTACGTTTTCGTTTCAATTAGTTTAATTGGGGGATTCCTTATTAGACTAATTTGTTTACGTCAAATAGATATAAAGGCTTTAATTGCTTATTCATCTGTCGCTCATATAGGAATTGTTTTAAGAGGTCTTTTAACTTTAACATTTTGAGGGTTAAGTGGTTCGTATACTTTAATAATTGCACATGGTCTTTGTTCATCAGGGTTATTTAGATTAGCAAATATAACATATGAACGAGTAAGAAGACGAAGTTTAATAATCAATAAGGGGTTATTAAATTTTATACCTAGATTATCTTTATGGTGGTTTTTATTATGTTCAGGCAATATAGCTGCCCCTCCTACTTTAAACTTATTAGGTGAAATTAGATTAATTAATAGAATTGTTAGATGATCTTATTATTCAATTATTTTTTTATCATTATTATCTTTCTTTGGTGCCGCTTACTCCTTATTTCTTTATTCATTTAGTCAACAAGGTAAAATTTATTCTGCTTTATATTCTTTTTCAATAAACTATACTCGTGAATTTTTAATTTTATTTTTACATTGATTTCCCTTAAATTTATTAATCTTAAACTCTGACATTTGTTTACTTTGGTTATAATTATAAGAATTATTTAAATAGTTTATTAAAAATAATGATTTGTGGTATCATTGAAATGAATTTAATTTCATTTTAAATCATGATAAATTTTTCTATTTGTTTTGTTAATTTTTTACTATTAATATTTATTAGATTAACTTGTTTCTTTACTAGATTATATTTTATCTTAAATGATTTGGTTTATTTTATTGAATGAGACTTATTAACAATTAATACTTCTTCTATTGTAATAACTTTTTTATTTGACTGAATAAGTTTAATATTTATATCTTTTGTTTTATTTATTTCTTCTTTAGTTATTTTTTATAGAAAGGAGTATATAAGAGAAGATATTAATATTAACCGATTTATTTTATTAGTTGTTATATTTGTATTTTCAATAATAATATTGATTATTTCTCCAAATTTAATTAGTATTTTATTAGGTTGAGATGGTTTAGGTTTAGTTTCTTATTGTCTTGTTATTTATTTTCAAAACATTAAATCTTATAATGCTGGAATATTAACAGCCCTTTCTAATCGAATTGGTGACGTAGCCCTTCTAATTGCAATTTCTTGAATATTAAATTACGGGAGTTGAAACTACGTTTTTTATATTGATTTGATAAAAAATGATTTTTCTATATGCCTTATTGGAGTGTTGGTAATGATTGCAGCTATAACTAAAAGAGCTCAGATTCCTTTTTCTTCTTGATTACCTGCCGCTATAGCTGCTCCTACTCCTGTTTCTGCTCTTGTTCATTCTTCAACTTTAGTTACTGCTGGGGTTTATTTATTGATTCGGTTTAATATTTTATTTGTGGATTCTTGAATAGGAAGATTTTTATTATTAATTGGGGGTTTAACAATATTTATGGCAGGAATTGCTGCTAATTTTGAATTTGATTTAAAAAAGATTATTGCCTTATCTACTCTTAGACAATTAGGATTAATAATAAGAATTTTAGCAATAGGGTTTCCTAAATTAGCTTTTTTTCATTTATTAACACATGCTTTATTTAAAGCTCTATTATTTATATGTGCTGGGGCAGTTATTCATAATATAAAAAATTCTCAAGATATTCGGGATATAGGGGGTCTTACTTTTTTTATACCTTTCACTACTTCTTGTTTAAATATTGCAAATTTAGCTTTATGTGGTATACCTTTTTTAGCTGGATTTTATTCAAAGGATTTAATTTTAGAGGTTGTATTATTGTCTAATTTAAATTTATTTTCTTTTTTCTTATATTTTTTTTCTACAGGGTTAACCGTATGTTATTCTTTTCGGCTATCTTATTATTCATTAACTGGAGATTTTAACCAATCAGCTTTAAATTGTATAAATGACGAATCTTGAACTATATCAAAGAGTATAACTGGTTTATTAATCTTTGCAGTGTTAGGTGGGGCAATATTGAATTGGGTTATTTTTTCTTCTAATTATATTATTTGTATTCCACCCTCTTTAAAATATTTAACTTTAGTTGTATGTTTAATTGGTGGTTTTATAGGGTATATTATTAGTAATGTGTCACTATATTTTTTCAATAAATCTTTAAATTTTTATCTTTTTAGATTCTTAAATATGTCAATGTGATTTATACCAATTCTTTCTACATTAGGTATCGTAAAATTTCCTCTAATTCTAGGGTTTAAATCTATGAAATCATTTGATCACGGGTGATCTGAATATTTTGGTGGCCAAAATTTTTATTTTATTATTAAAAATTTTTCTTCTTTAAATCAATTTTTACAAAATAATAACTTAAAAATTTATATAATATTGTTTGTATTTTGAACACTAATTTTAGTATCATTAATATTTAATTAATTAAATAATAGGATATTATAAAACAGAATAATAAATATATATATTTAATAATTTAAATAGCTTATACTTAGAGCGTGACACTGAAGATGTTAAAGAGATTATTTTAATCTTTAAATAGAAATTTATAAAAGAATTAAATTCTTTATTTTTATAGTGAAAATATAATGTTTTTATTAAACTATATAAACTAGAAATAAAAATGGAATTAAACCATTAAAGAAAAAAGTTAGCAGCTTTTTCTTGATCTACTTATTTCCTTAATTGGAGTCTTATAACTCAGTTTTATCATTAACAGTGATATACCTCTATTTGGTTTCAATTAAAGAATACGGATAAAATAATATCTAAAATTAGGTCGAAACTAATTGCAATTCATCGCTTCAAATTCTTAATAAATTTTTTAAGGAAAATCGATATTTAATCAATACTTTTTAATTGCAAATTAAATGTTATATTTAACTATATCCTTTATTTACAATCTTAATATGTTTTTATTTAATTAATTAGTAGTTTATAAATATATATATATATATATATATATATGTGTGTTATTCTTTTTTCTAGTTGTTTTTATTGTTAAATTTTAATTTGTTCAATTTAAAGCTCCTTGATTTCATTCATGAATTAAACCAATAATTAAAATTAAAATAAAGATAATTCTTGTTAATATTCATCTTATAATATTAGAAATTTTAAAAATTACAATTATAGGTAAGATTAAAGCAATTTCTACATCAAAAATTAGAAAAATAATAGTAATTAAAAAAAACCGAATTGAAAAAGGAATACGAGATGAATTTATAGGATCAAAACCACATTCAAATGGAGATGTTTTTTCTCGATCGTTAATAGATTTTTTTGATAATAATGTAGCTAAATATATAACTACTGCTGAAATAATTAAAATAATTAAACTTATAAAATATAATAATATAATTATTTATACTAAATTAAATTAGTCCTTATGATTGGAAGTCATATATACTTATATACTATATAAATTTATCTACCTCATCAGTAAATAGAAACATATAAAAATAATCATACTACATCAACAAAGTGTCAGTATCATGCTGCAGCTTCAAATCCAAAATGGTGGTTATTTGAAAAATGGTTGTTTATATGACGGAATAAACAAACAGCTAAAAACGTAGTTCCAATTAAAACATGAAGACCATGAAACCCTGTTGCTATAAAGAATGTTGATCCATATACAGCATCAGCAATTCTAAAAGAAGCCTCTATATATTCATAGCCTTGTAAAATTGTAAAATAAATTCCTAAAATAATAGTAAAGAATAATCCTTGAAGTGTTTGTGAATGATTATTTTCTATTAAACCGTGATGGGCTCAGGTAACTGTTACTCCTGAAGTTAATAAAATTGCTGTATTTAATAAAGGAACTTGAAAAGGATTAAAAATTAAAATTCCTATTGGAGGTCAAATTCTTCCTAGTTCAATAGTAGGGGATAAGCTTCTATGAAAGAAAGCTCAAAAAAAACTAATAAAAAAGAATACTTCAGATACAATAAAAAGAATTATTCCTCAACGTAATCCTAAAGTTACATTAAATGTATGTAGTCCTTGAAAGGTTCCTTCACGAGAAATATCTCGTCATCATTGATATATTGTTAATAATGTAATTACATTCCCTAAAATAAATAATGAATTGTCGTATTGATGAAATCATTTTACTAGTCCTGAAACTATTGTTAAAGCACCAATAGCTCCTGTTAAAGGTCAAGGTCTATAATCTACTAAATGAAAGGGGTGGTTTGAGTGTGTTGACATTTTAATTTACTTCACTAGAGTATAGCGTAGATAAAACTGCAAATACGTAAGACTGGATAATTGAAACAGCAGATTCTAATATTAATAAAGCAATTTGTCCAATAATTAAAAAATTAATTATAATTAAGGATAAAGAATTCCCAGTATTTCCTATAAGAGTTAATAATAAATGACCTGCAATTATATTAGCTGTTAATCGGACTGCTAAAGTTCCTGGTCGGATTACATTACTAATAGTTTCAATACATACTATAAAAGGTATTAATACTGCTGGTGTACCCTGGGGTACTAAATGAGCAAATATATGTTGAGTATGATTAATTCAACCGTAAATTATGAAACTAAGTCATAAAGGTAAAGCTAAAGTTAATGTTATTGTAAGATGACTTGTTCTAGTGAAAATATATGGGAATAATCCTAGAAAATTATTGAATAAAATTAATGAAAATAAGGAAATGAAAATAAAAGTACATCCATTTTGTCTATTAGGCCCTAATAATGTTTTAAATTCCTTATGTAAAGTTAACAAAACTGAATTTCATAGAATATTGAATCGATTTGGTAAAAATCAAAAACTATAAGGAATAATTAATAACCCAATAAAGGTTCTTATTCAATTTAATGATAAGTTAAAAATAGTTGTTGAGGGATCAAATACAGAAAATAAATTTGTTATCATTTTCAAATTAGACTTTTATTTGTTAAATTATTATTATTATTTTTACTATTATCTATGTTGTTTTTGTAATTAAAACAATAATAATTTATAATATTAAAAATAATAAAAGTTACAGAAAAAACAAAAAATAAAATAATTCATCTTAATGGCGCTATTTGTGGAATTAAAAAATATTAATTTATTAATAATTTCAGTTTGACATACTAATGTTATTTATTTAACTAATTTTTTATCATTAGAAGTAATTGTTAATTTACTATAAAATGGTTTAAGAGACCAGTACTTACTTTCAGTCATCTAATGAATCTAATTTATTAAATTAAACTTTGTTAAAATTTATTTAAAAAGTAGAAATTCACTTAATAAAACTCTTAGTAGGAATTCTTTCAATTACAATAGGTATAAAGCTATGATTTGCTCCACAGATTTCTGAACATTGACCAAAAAATAAACCAGGTCGATTAATTAAAAAATTGGTTTGATTTAAACGACCAGGAGTTGCATCAACCTTTACACCTAAAGCTGGGACAGTTCATGAATGTAATACATCTGCAGCTGAAACTAAAATTCGAATTTGATTATTTATAGGTAATACAATTCGATTATCTACATCTAATAGTCGAAAAGAATTTAATTCAAGTTCATTAGTTGGAATTATGTAAGAGTCAAATTCAATATTTTTAAAATCTGAATATTCATAACTTCAATATCATTGATGTCCAATAGTCTTTAAAGTAATTGAGGGGTTATTAACTTCATCTAGTAAATATAATAATCGTAAAGAAGGTATAGCAATAAATATTAATACAATAGCAGGTAAAACTGTTCAAATTATTTCAATAGTTTGTCCATGTAGTAATAAACGATTAGTATATTTATTAAAAAATAACATAACTATTAAATATCCTACTAAAATTGTAATTATAATAAGAATCAATATACTATGATCATGGAAAAAATTTAATTGTTCTATAATTGGTGAATTTCTATCTTGTAATCCTAGATTTGCTCATGTTGCCATTTATTTATTCTAATAAAAGTAATAACTTTATATATGAAGCTTAAATTCATTGCACTAATCTGCCATATTAGATTTATATTATAATTTTATTAAATAAGGTAATATTTAATTAGATGATAATAAAGGTAACTCTGCATAACTATGTTCCATAGGCGGTATTTTTTGATATCATTCAATCGAAGAATTTAGTTGAACCGAGTAAATTGGTATTCGGTTAGTTACTATACTTTCTCAAATAATAAATAAAAAGAATAAAATACCAAATAAAGAAATTGTTGAACCAATAGTTGAAATAATATTTCAAGTAGTATAGGCATCAGGATAATCTGAATATCGTCGAGGTATCCCAGCTAACCCTAAAAAATGTTGGGGAAAGAATGTTAAATTTACACCTAAAAATATAATTGAAAACTGAGACTTTAATCATTTTTCATTTATTGTTAATCCTGTAAATAATGGGTATCAATGAACAAATCCTGCTATGATAGCAAATACTGCCCCCATAGATAATACATAATGGAAATGAGCTACGACATAATATGTGTCGTGAAGTACAATGTCAATTGATGAATTAGCTAATACAACTCCTGTTAATCCTCCTACAGTAAATAAAAATACAAATCCTAATGCTCATAATAATGAAGGAGAATTATTTAATTGTGTACCATGTAACGTTGCTAATCAACTAAAAATTTTAATTCCAGTAGGTACAGCAATAATTATTGTAGCAGAAGTGAAATAGGCTCGAGTATCTACGTCTATTCCTACTGTAAATATATGGTGAGCTCAAACAACAAAACCTAATAAACCAATTGCTAGTATAGCATAAATTATCCCTAAAGCCCCAAATGTTTCCTTTTTTCCTCTTTCTTGACTAATAATATGGGAAATCATTCCAAATCCTGGTAAAATTAAAATATATACTTCTGGATGTCCAAAAAACCAAAATAAATGTTGGTATAAGATTGGATCTCCCCCTCCTGCTGGATCAAAGAATGAGGTATTTAAATTTCGGTCTGTTAATAATATTGTAATAGCTCCTGCTAAAACTGGTAAAGATAAAAGTAATAAAATAGCCGTAATAATTACTGATCAAACAAATAGTGGTATTCGATCTAAAGTAATTCCTTCTGATCGCATATTAATTACTGTAGTAATAAAATTTACAGCCCCTAAAATTCTTGAGATTCCTGCTAAATGTAATGAAAAAATAGCTAAATCAACAGAAGCCCCAGCATGTGCAATTCCTGAAGATAGAGGAGGGTACACTGTTCAACCTGTACCAGCTCCGTTTTCTACAATTGAACTTGAAAGTAATAAAGTAAGAGAGGGTGGTAATAATCAAAAACTTATATTATTTATTCGAGGGAAAGCTATATCAGGGGCCCCTAATATAAGAGGAACTAATCAATTTCCAAAACCCCCAATTAAAATAGGTATAACTATAAAAAAAATTATAACAAAAGCGTGAGCTGTAACAATTACATTATAAATTTGATCATCACCAATTAATGATCCGGCGTGACCTAATTCAGCTCGAATTAAGATTCTTAGAGAAGTACCAACTATTCCTGATCAGGCACCAAAAATAAAATATAAAGTTCCAATATCTTTATGATTTGTAGAAAATAATCATTGTCGCAATTTTTAAAATTAATTAAATGGCTGAAGTTTAGGCGTTAGATTGTAAATCTATTTATGAAATTATTTTTCTTTAATTAAAAATAATAAAAAAAATTAGTAAAGTGAATTATTCTTATTATTTTATTAAAAGTAATAAATTATTTAATTAATCTAATTTTATTTATTGGCTTTATATTCATTTAATGATATTAGACTGCAATTCTAAAGGAATAAATAATTTATTTATTAAAGCTTAAAAATATTTTTTTTATTTATAACTTTGAAGGCTATTAGTTTAAATTAACTTAAAGCTTTCTTTTTAAATAGATTAATAACTTAAATAAGATTTAATTAATAATAAATTAATGATTAATAATTAATTTTAAACTGATGATTGACTTAATTTATTTATAAGAAATAGTAAAAAGAATTAATTATTATTAATCCAGTTAAAGATAAAAAAGTGATTAATAATAAAGCCTTTGATATTTTATTAAAGCTATTAGTTTTAAATGATCATTTTATATTTGAGTGATTTAATAGTAAAGAAGCATATATAATTCGTAGATAGAAATATAACGTAATTAAAGTTATGAATAATATAAATACCAATACTAAAAATATGTTATTTTTAATTAATAATTCAATAATTATTCATTTAGGTAAAAACCCTAAAAATGGGGGTAATCCTCCTAAAGATAATAATAATAAAAATATTGAAATTATTATAAATTTATTAGAATTAAATATTTTAAAAGTTTGATTAATATTAAAAATTTTAAATCTATTAAATATAAATACAATTGAGAAATTTAAAAAACTATAAAATAAAAAGTAAGTAAATCAAATTATTTCATTATTTATTATTCCTCTCAATATTCAACCTAAATGATTAATAGAAGAAAAAGCTATTAATTTTCGTAATGAAGTTTGGTTAATACCCCCTAGTCTTCCAAAAATTATTGAAAAAAAAATAATAAAAATTAATAAATTTAAACTTAGACTATAAGATAAAATTATAAGAGGAGCTAATTTTTGCCATGTTATTAATAAAAAATTAGAATTTCATCTTAAACCTTCTATTACACTAGGAAACCAAAAATGAAAAGGGGCTGTTCCTCTTTTTAATATTATTGTTGAAGAAATTAATATCAAATTATAAGGTATAAAATTAATCTTAAAATTTACGAATAAATATATTAAAATAATAGAAAATAATAAAACTGAAGAAGCTAAAGCTTGAGTTAAAAAATACTTTAAGGAAGATTCGGATGAAAATAAATTTTTTGATCTTATTATTAAGGGAATAAAAGACAATAAATTAATTTCTAATCCTATTCAAATTCTAAATCAAGAAGTTGAAGACACAGCAATTATTGTTCCTGAGATTAATGAAATAAAAAATAAAAATTTATAAGAATTTTTAATAATTAAAAAGAAAAGGATTAAAACCTTTATAAATAGGGTATGAACCTATTAGCTTAGTTAGCTTATCTTTTTAAAAATATTTTAATTAAATTAGTTAATTATATTTTAGTGTATGAAGCACAAAAGTTTTTGATACTTTTAGAGATAGTTTAATTCTATTAAATATAATTTTAATAGATATAATAGTTAATATTATATAATTTACTCTATCAAAGTAATCCTTTTGTCAGGCAATCTATT